AATGAAGAGCCTGACTAAAGGGCTATCGTGATAGGATAAAAGATGTAGAACCACAGATCTACCTTCATTACACCCAACAGAATTAAACTGTCACCACAGGCATCAAAAGCCAACGTGCCCCATACACCAGGGTGTAAAGAAAACTATTAACCTAGAAAAGTAAGCTAAATTGAAAGCTAATGGGTTCATACCCCATAAATAGAGTAAACACTCTCTTCTCTAATGCCCAGTAACTCAACCAAAATCCTCTTACTAACTACACTAGTAAGAGGTGTGTTAGTGGCCGTGTCCTCCAACTCATGATTTGGTGCATGAATAGGACTAGAGGTCAACCTAATATCATTTATTCCATTGATATCTAACACTAAAAATATATACAACACAGAAGCCTCACTAAAATACTTTATCGTTCAAGTATTGGCTTCAGCAACACTACTATTTATGGTAGTAATAAAAACGCTAGCAGAGGGTTTGTTCACACTCACATTTATGGAAACCTCATATACACCAATAGTCATTTGCACCCCATTGATATTAAAAAGAGGGGCAGCACCATTTCACTGATGATTCCCAGGAGTAATAGAGGGTCTAAGATGAGAAAATTGTGGATTACTAATAACAGTTCAAAAAGCAGCACCGTTGATACTAATATCATACCTCATCGAAATTAACGTTTTTACATCAAGAGTCATCCTTACATCAACAATCATAGGGGCAATTGGGGGTCTCAATCAAACCTCAATACGAAAAATTATAACATATTCGTCTATCAACCACACTGGTTGAATACTAGCCGCACTAATTATAGGGGATAACCTATGACTTACGTACTTCATAATCTACTCAACACTGGTATTAACCGTACTATCAACCATCAGGCTATCCAGAGTGTCATTTATTAACCAAACTCTATTAACAAATAAAGAAGCCATACTAACAAAATTCATAATATTCACATCATTACTATCTCTAGGTGGATTGCCACCATTTCTTGGATTCCTGCCCAAGTGAATTGTTATCCAAGAAATAATTATAAACAAAATAACACCCATAGCAACAATCATAGTAATTACATCACTAATTACATTATACTACTACCTAAAAATCTCATACTCAAGATTTATAATCCTGAGTGAAGAACCTAAATGAAACCTCGAAACTTACAAAAATAAAACACCCAAGAAAATTAGAGCCATAGTTATATCATCAATCTCATTAACAGGAATATTAATATGCAGAATTATAGCTGGAGTAATCTAAAACTTTTTAGGCCTTAAGTTAAACAAACTAATAACCTTCAAAGCTATAAATAAAGGGCCGTAACCTTTAGGCCTTGGTAAGTTAATTAAACCCTACCCCTACAGAATTGCATTCTGTTATCATCAACGTGAATACAAGGCTAATAATAGTGGAAGAGTCACGTACTAACCTCCTAAATAGATTTACAGCCTATCGCCTACTTATCTGTCTCAGCCACTCCACTAATTATTAACCGATGGTTATTCTCAACAAATCACAAAGACATTGGAACATTGTACTTTGTATTCGGTGCCTGATCAGGGATGGTCGGAACATCACTCAGAATGTTAATTCGAACAGAATTAGGACAGCCTGGATCTCTGATTGGAGATGATCAAATCTACAACGTTATCGTTACTGCCCACGCATTCGTCATGATTTTCTTCATGGTTATACCAATCATAATTGGGGGGTTTGGAAATTGACTAGTGCCACTTATACTGGGAGCTCCAGATATAGCATTCCCACGAATAAACAACATAAGATTCTGACTACTCCCACCATCACTAACACTTCTACTTACTAGTAGAACAGTAGAAAGTGGTGCAGGGACAGGGTGGACAGTTTACCCCCCTCTTGCAAGAGGTATTGCCCACGCTGGGGCATCCGTAGACTTGGCCATCTTCTCCTTACACCTAGCAGGTGTATCATCAATCCTGGGAGCAGTAAACTTTATCTCAACAACAATCAACATAAAACCAAAAAATATAAAACCTGAACGAATTCCACTATTTGTATGATCTGTCGCCATCACAGCCCTACTTCTACTACTGTCCCTGCCAGTGTTGGCCGGAGCAATCACCATGCTATTAACCGACCGAAACCTAAATACATCATTCTTTGACCCCGCCGGTGGTGGGGATCCAATTCTATACCAACACTTATTCTGATTCTTTGGACATCCTGAAGTCTACATTTTAATTTTACCAGGATTTGGTATAATTTCCCACATTATCTGTCACGAAAGAGGGAAGAAGGAGGCATTCGGAAACCTCGGAATAATTTTTGCGATACTAGCAATCGGCCTACTAGGATTTGTTGTATGGGCACACCATATATTTACAGTAGGAATAGATGTTGATACACGGGCATACTTTACATCAGCAACAATAATCATTGCAGTGCCAACGGGAATTAAAATCTTCAGATGACTTGCAACCATATATGGATCACAATTAACATATAGACCCGCCTGTCTGTGGGCAATAGGATTTGTATTCCTATTCACAATAGGAGGATTAACAGGAGTAGTTCTTGCAAACTCATCAATTGACATCGTACTACATGATACTTATTACGTTGTAGCCCACTTCCATTATGTACTATCAATGGGAGCAGTATTTGCAATCATAGCAGGATTCATTCAGTGATTCCCACTATTTACCGGACTTACCATAAACCCAAAATGACTAAAAGCCCAGTTCGCCGTTATATTTACAGGAGTAAATATAACATTCTTCCCACAACACTTCCTAGGACTAGCCGGAATACCTCGACGATACTCTGACTACCCAGACGCTTATACTACATGAAACATCATCTCATCAATAGGATCAACAATTTCATTTGTAAGAGTAATAATATTCCTATTCATTATCTGAGAAAGTATTACATCAAATCGACAAATCCTATTCCCAACACAAACAAGAAACTCCATTGAGTGGATACAGAACTTTCCGCCGGCAGAACATAGATATTCAGAATTACCTACAATCTCAGTAATTAACTAAAGTTAATCATAATCTAATATGGCAGATTAGTGCATTGGATTTAAGCTCCACATATAAAGTTTTAGCAACTTTCATTAGAATCAATGACAACATGATTAAACATAAGACTACAAGACGGAGCATCCCCCATCATAGAACAACTAATCTTCTTCCATGATCATACACTAATAATTATATTAATAATCATTACAACCGTAATATACATAATAACCACCCTACTTTGAAATAAACATACTAGACGATTCATATTAGAAGGACAATTAATTGAAACTACGTGAACAATTGCCCCGGCAATCATCCTAGTATTCATTGCAATACCATCCTTACGACTTCTATATTTAATAGACGAAATCCACAACCCAACAATAACCCTAAAAGCAGTAGGACACCAGTGATACTGAAGATATGAATATTCAGACTTTACAAAACTAGAATTCGACTCCTACATAATTCCACAGGAGGAAAATCAAACAAGAACCTTCCGACTATTAGATACAGATAACCGAATCGTACTACCCATAAACTCCCCAATCCGACTAGTAGTAACAGCAGCAGACGTATTACACTCATGAACAATTCCAAGATTGGGAGTGAAAACAGACGCCACACCAGGACGATTAAATCAAACAAGATTCTCAATCAATCACCCTGGTATCCTATACGGTCAATGCTCAGAAATCTGTGGAGCAAATCACAGATTTATGCCAATTACAATCGAAAGAGTATCGGCAAATCACTTCATTAATTGAGTCTCAAGCCTAAGAGAATCATCAGATGACTGAAAGCAAGTAATGGTCTCTTAAACCAGTTTATGATAATCTAGCAAATATCTCTGATGACAAAGGATTAGTTAATACTATAATATCAGAATGTCAAACTGAAGTAATCAACAAATGATACCCTTTTATACCACAAATAATACCTATAGAATGAATAATCCTATACATTACATTTCTAGCAACACTCCTAATATTCAACATTATAAACTACTTCATGCAATCACCAAACAAAGACAAAACGACAAAACCCACCATCAACGTTAATAATATAAACTGAAAATGATAAGAAACTTATTCTCAATCTTTGACCCAACAACAGAAATCAACAGACTACCTATAAACTGAACAAGAACTATAGTAGGGCTCCTATTAATTCCAACCAGAATCTGATTAACGCCATCACGAAATAGAATAGCACTAAGCTTACTAATAAATAAACTCCATGCAGAAATAAAAACGATTCTGAGAGGAGGGAATCAAAATAAGGGAAACTCATTCATCTTCACCTCATTGTTCCTCATAATTCTAATAAATAATTTCCTGGGTCTATTCCCGTACATCTTCACTAGAACAAGACATTTAACACTTACATTAACACTAGCGCTGCCTCTATGAATAACGTTTATACTATTTGGATGAATCAAAAACACAAATCACATGTTTGAACACTTAGTACCACAAGGTACTCCAACAACACTAATACCGTTCATGGTCATTATTGAAACAATCAGTAACCTAATTCGCCCAGGAACACTAGCAGTACGATTAACAGCAAACATGATCGCTGGTCATCTACTACTAACCTTACTAGGAAATAATGGACCCTCAATAAACCACACCCTACTAGCCGTACTAATTACCGCACAAATCCTCTTATTAATCCTAGAATCAGCCGTAGCCATCATCCAATCTTACGTATTCGCAATCCTAAGAACCTTATACTCTAGAGAAGTAAACTAATGTCAACTCAAGAAAACCACTCATTTCACATAGTAAATAAAAGACCATGACCACTCACAGGAGCTATTGGAGCAATAGTAACACTGATAGGAATAATTAAATGATTCCATCAATACAACAACAGACTATTAAGAGTGGGAATAATAATCACCCTATTAACAATAATTCAATGATGACGAGACGTAACACGAGAGGGGACCTACCAAGGCTTGCACACCAAAACAGTTACAAGAGGACTACGATGAGGAATAATCCTATTCATTATTTCAGAAGTTCTATTCTTCGCATCTTTTTTCTGAGCTTTTTTTCACAGAAGTCTATCACCCACAATCGAACTGGGGTCAGCGTGACCTCCCACAGGAATTCAACCATTCAACCCCATACAAATCCCCTTATTGAATACAGCAATTCTACTTGCCTCAGGAGTAACTGTAACATGAGCCCACCACGGACTATTAGAAAATAACTTCAGACAGGCTACACAAGGTCTATTCTTTACAGTCCTTTTAGGACTTTATTTTACTGCACTACAAGCATACGAATATATTGAAGCACCTTTCACAATTGCAGATTCAGCATACGGATCAACCTTTTTCGTGGCCACAGGATTCCATGGACTCCACGTAATCATTGGAACAACTTTTTTAACCACCTGTTTATTACGACAAACAACTCTACACTTCTCATCAAGCCACCACTTTGGGTTTGAAGCAGCAGCATGATACTGACACTTCGTAGACGTAGTATGACTATTCTTATACATCTCAATCTACTGATGAGGAAGATAAAACACTATTTATCTAATACAAGTAAGTATACTTGACTTCCAATCAAGAAATTTGTGTAAAACAAGATAAATAATATCAATAGTTATAACGACAGCAGCAATAACAATCACAATTTCAACCATCGTAATAATAGTAGCAACACTAATTTCAAAAAAAACTCACGAAGAACGAGAAAAAAGATCCCCCTTCGAATGTGGGTTTGATCCCAAGAACTCAGCCCGGCTGCCATTTTCATCACGATTCTTCCTAATTGCAGTCATCTTCATAATCTTTGATGTGGAAATTGCACTGCTACTACCTATACCAATTACTATAACAACATCAAACATAAAGTCATGAATACTAATTAGATCCGCATTCCTAATAATCCTAATTATCGGACTTTATCACGAATGAAACCAGGGATCACTAGAATGAAGAAATTAACCTATGGGATTATAGTTAATAATAACATTTGAGTTGCATTCAAAAAGTACTACCAAGTAGTTAATCTCAAAGTGAGAAGCAAACCTTGCAATCAGCTTCGACCTGATCCCTGATACTAATAATATCCTTACTTTAACTTTGATCGAAACCAAAAAGAGGTATATTATTGTTAATAATAAAACTGAATTAAATATTCCGTTCAAAGAAGTGAACAGAAAGAGTGAATGCTGCTAACTTATCACTATAGCGGTTAAAATCCGTTTACACTTCTATTTATATAGTTTATAAAAAACATTACACTTTCACTGTAAAAACAAAGAAAAACTTTTATAAATAACACTCAAAGGAAAATCCTCATTGACATCTTCAGTGTCACGCTCTGAAGTATAAGCTATTCAAGTAATAAATCAACACAAACAATAAAACAATCCACATAACAAAAAACCCCAAAAACAACTTCAAGCTTCTGTGTTGAACCCACTGATTAACCCTACCAAGATTGAAAAGAACCCAATATAAACCCTGACCACCAAAATATTCCATCCAACCAGAATCCAAAGCCCGTATAGACCTATAACCGAACCCCAATGGACTGAAAGAAACCCCATAAGTAGAAAAAAATGGTATAAACCACATAGACCCAGAAAACGAAGAAACCCTATAACAATATATAGAAAGCAAATAATCACCAAAACTAAAACCAGCTATCTCATAGCCAATCACACCACCCACACTAATAAAAAAGAAAGTAAGGAACCTTAAATAATAAGGTAAACAAATAACAGAAGGAGTAGGACAAATTAATCACATAAGAGCCCCACCCCCTAAAACGGATAAAATTAATAAACCAACCATGCCCATAACCATATTATAGTTAGTATCAACCATAGCATGCAAAGAAACAAAATTAAAATCACCACACAAAACAAAATAAAATAAACGAAAAGAATAACAAACAGTCAAACCAATAGAGACAAATAACAAAATAAACCCAAACACATTTACATATCCCATAGAAATCATCTCTAGAATAAAATCCCTAGAATAAAAACCAGACAAAAACGGTATACCACAAAGAGCAAAGCTAGAAACCATCAAACAAGAGGAAGTGAAAGGCATATAAACTGAAAGACCCCCCATAAAACGGATATCCTGAGAATCCCCCATGGAATGGATGACACCGCCGGCACACATAAACAACAAGGCCTTAAACAATGCATGAGTTAACAAGTGAAAAAAAGCCAGGCTGGAGAGACCTACAGAAACAGTCATAATTATCAAACCCAATTGTCTGAGAGTTGACAAAGCAATAATCCTCCTTAAATCATATTCAAAATTAGCCCCCAACCCAGCCATAAACATAGTTAAAGCAGAAACCAACAACAAAATAGTATTCAACAAACAACCAAATGAGGGGCTAAAACGAATTAACAGATAAACACCAGCCGTAACCAAAGTAGATGAATGAACCAAAGCAGAAACAGGAGTAGGGGCCGCCATTGCCGCCGGCAATCAAGAAGAAAATGGAATTTGGGCACTCTTGGTTATAGCCGCCAGAACAACAAGAAAAGAAATCAGCTCCATCTCAACAGAGCCAGCCATAAACTCTAAATAATAAATAAAATTTCAACTACCAAAATTAATTATTCAAGCAATCGCCATCAATAAAGCCACATCACCAATACGATTAGATAAAACGGTCAACATACCAGCACCATAAGACCTTACATTCTGATAATAAATCACTAAACAATAAGAAACCAAACCTAAACCATCCCAACCCAATAAAATTCTAACCATATTAGGACTAATAATCAAAAATAACATTGAAACCACAAATATCAAAACTAACATAATGAAACGAAAAATGTTCAAATCACCAGACATATAATCATCACTATACAAAATAACCAACGAGGAAATAATAAAAACAAAGCCCAAAAATAATAAAGATATCCAATCAAACAAAAAAGTCATAACAACCGATCTACCATTCAATCTAACAATGCCTCAATCAACAAAATAAACCAAATCACACAAAACAAAATAGACCCCCCAAAAACAACAAAATCAGCCCAAACCAAACAGAAAGACAAATCTAGCAAAACAAATAGAAATTGGTATCATAATCCAAAATAAACCTATATCATTGGCACCACAAACCAATATTTTACATTAAACTATTTAGATAAAAATGACCAATTCAACCTATATCCATAATACAGTTAAATCAACCTTAAGAATAACTAAATTAAGAGGGAACCAATGCAAGAACAACAATACAAACTCACGGACATAACCTAAAGAACAAGAATAAAGACCAGAAAAAAGAGCGCCATGCTGGCTATAAGAATATATATAAAGCGTATAAGCCGCCCCAAAGAAAGACAAAAAAACCAAAACAAACATAAGATATCAAGACCAAGAAACTAAACCACTTAACAAACCAATCTCACCCAAAAGGTTAAGAGATGGGGGAGCAGCCATATTACAAGCACTCAACAAAAACCATCACATAGCCATTCTAGGTATCAAATTAACTAAACCCCTATTAATTAACAAGCTACGTCTGCCAAACCGTTCATAAGAAATATTAGAAAGACAAAAAAGACCAGAAGAGCATAAACCATGAGCAATCATTAAGGCAAAGGAACTACAGACCCCCCAATAACTCATAGTCATAATACCACCAATAACCATACTTATATGGGCGACAGAAGAATAAGCAATCAATGACTTCAAATCAGTCTGTCGTATACAAAACAAACTAACCAACAAACCACCAACTAAACTTAAAACAACCCAAACAAAACTAATACCAAACCCGAACTTAAACAACACAGGAAAAACACGAAGAAGACCGTAACCACCAAGCTTCAACAAAACACCAGCTAAAATCATTGAACCAGAAACAGGAGCTTCCACATGTGCCTTAGGAAGCCACAAATGAACCAAAAATATAGGTATCCTAACCAAAAAAGCCAAAACTATACAAACATAAAACAAACCACCAACAGAAACACCACCCCGTAACAAACAAAGAAATAATGAACCCAATGAACCATAAATAAATAAAATACCAACAAGCAAAGGAAGGGAAGCTAACAAAGTATAAAACAATAAATAAATACCAGCCTGAACCCGCTCAGGTTGATAACCCCAACCCAAAATAAGAAGTAAGGTAGGAATCAATCTACTTTCAAAGAAAATATAAAACGAAAGCAAACTAACTCTTCTGAAAGTACAATACAACATAACAACAAGGAAAATAATGACAAAAAGAAAAAGACCAGAAAAATAATTAGAACGAAAAACAGACTCTCTAGCCAAAACCATAAGAACACAAATCCACAAACTTAATAAAACAAGCCCATAGGAAATCACATCACACCCCAAGAAATAACCCAAATTACCTCAACAGAAAAAATAAGGAAAAGAAAAAAAATAAACAAAAGAAACAGCAAACAAAAGAGAACAAACCAATCACCAAGAACCCGGAAAAATACACAACGGGGTTAAAAAGAATAAAAAACAAAGAAACCTTAACATTGAAGAACTCTATAAGAACGAAAATAGTCATTACCATGACTACGAATCATAGAAACCAAAATTGACAGGCCCAGTGAACCCTCACAAACAGAAAAAACTAAAAAATAAACAACAAAAAACAAGCTATAGTTCAGACCACACAAGTAAAAATAAACCGAAAGATAAAGAACCAAAACAATAAACTCCAAACTCAACAAAGTGACCAACAAATGTTTACGACTAGAAGAAAATGACCAAATCCCACAAAAATAAAGAACAAAAAGATAAAACCACATTGACATTAAAAGTTTTAATAATTTAACAAAAATATTGGTCTTGTAAACCAAAAATAAGGAATCAACTTTTAAAACTTCAGAGGAAGGGCATAAATACCATTTCATTAATCCCCAAAACTAACATTTTAAATAAAATACCCCCTGATATAACTAAACTATTAATATCAACAAGAATAATAACAAGAATAATATCCACACAAATAAAACACCCGCTAGCAATAGGAATAATATTACTCCTACAAACCATAATAACATGTTTAATCAGAGGAACCATATACAAAAGATTTTGATTCTCATACATCCTATTCATAATCATAGTTGGGGGAATACTAGTACTATTTATATACATAACAAGACTAGCATCAAATGAAATATTTTACCCAACAAGAAAAATAATAATAACCGCAACAATTCTATCACCAACGATAATGTACCTCATACCAGACCAAACAAACAACAAGGAAATAAATACCCACGAATACACGTCAAAAGACGAAATTATAATAACAACAACGATAATATACAATCAAATTACAGGAATAATAACAATTATACTAGTAATATATATACTACTAACCCTAATCGTAGTAGTAAACATCATCAACCTCTCAAGGGGACCACTACGACACACAAACTAATGAATAAACCCATACGAAATAGACACCCACTAATCAAAATTGCAAATGGGGCCCTAGTAGACTTGCCAACTCCATCAACAATCAGAGGATGATGAAATTTTGGATCACTAATAGGAATCTGCCTAATCATACAAATTATAACAGGGCTATTCCTAGCCATACATTACTGCCCAGACATCAACATAGCATTCTCCAGAGTAAGACACATTTGCCGAGACGTCAATAATGGATGACTACTACGAACACTACACGCAAATGGGGCCTCAATATTCTTCGTATGCATCTTTATACATACAGGACGAAACATATACTACGGATCATATAAATTTACACATACATGATCAGTGGGGGTTCTACTCCTAATCCTAACAATAGCAACCGGGTTCCTAGGATATGTATTACCTTGAGGACAAATATCATTCTGAGGAGCGACCGTAATTACCAATCTACTATCAGCAGTACCATATATAGGACAGGAATTAGTACAATGAGTGTGAGGGGGGTTTGCTGTAGACAACGCAACCCTAACGCGATTTTTCGCTCTCCACTTCCTAATACCATTTGCAATTTCAGCAATAACCATAATCCACCTTTTATTTCTACACCAAACAGGATCAAACAACCCGCTAGGATTAAACAAAAATACAGACAAAATTCCCTTTCATCCGTACTTCACAGCAAAGGACATCGTAGGATTCACAATCACCATTATAGTCCTATCAGCAGTAACACTAAGAGAACCTTATATCCTAGCAGACCCAGACAACTTCACCCCAGCAAACCCGCTAGTAACACCAGTACACATTCAACCAGAATGATACTTCCTATTTGCATACGCAATCCTACGCTCAATCCCAAACAAATTAGGAGGAGTAATCGCACTAGCTATATCAATCGCAATCCTATTCGTCATACCAGTATATAAATCAAAATTTCGAGGAACGCAATTCTACCCAATCAATCAAACTCTATTTTGAACAATAACTAACACAGTAATTTTACTTACTTGAATTGGAGCCCGACCAGTTGAAGAACCATACATTCTAACCGGACAAATCCTAACAGTACTATACTTCCAATACTACATTTCAAACCCAATAATAACAAAACTATGAGATAAAATAACCTAACTAAGTTAAAAAGCAACAGAATAAGCCTAATGTCTTGAAAACATTATGAGAGAAGTTTAAATCTTCTATTAACTTAATATACCTAAATTAATACACCTACAATAAAGAAAAAATAAAAACCCTAACTCCAACAAAAAACAAAAGATAATTCAATGAAAGAGGCAAAAATCTCCTCCAAGCCAAATATATTAACCTATCATAACGAAACCGAGGCAAAGTACCACGAACCCAAATAAACAAAAAAGACACAAAGGATAACTTAACATAAAAAAGTAGAGAGTAAAGATCACTACCCAAAAAAATTACACAAAACAACAATCTCATAAAAAGAATACTGGCATACTCAGCTAAGAAAATTAATGCAAAACCACCACCACCATACTCAACATTAAAACCAGAGACCAACTCAGACTCCCCCTCAGCGAAATCAAAAGGTGTGCGATTAGTTTCAGCCAAACAGGAAATAAACCAGACAAAAGACAAGGGAAAAGAAAAAAAAATCAACCAAACATAAAACTGAAATAAATAAAAATAAACTAAATTATAACTATAAATCAAAATAACAAAAGAAAATAAAATAAAGGCCAATCTTACCTCATAAGAAATAGTCTGAGCCAAAGCACGCAAACCACCCAATAAAGAATATCTAGAATTAGAAGACCAGCCAGCAATCATCACAGTATAAACACCCAATCTGGTACAAGCCAAAAAAAATAATAAACCCAACTCAAAGGAAATAAAACCTCTCAAATAAGGAATCAACAACCAAACCAACAAAGAAAGAAATAAACCAAAAACAGGAGAAAAATAATAAACCAAGTAATTAGAAACCAAAGGAAAGTATTGCTCCCTAGAAAACAACTTAATGGCATCTCTAAAAGGCTGAAGAACACCAACAAATCCTACCCTATTCGGGCCCCTGCGAATATGAACATAACCTAAAACCCTCCGTTCCAAAAGGGTAAGAAAAGCTACACCAACCATGACAAACAAAATCAACAACAAAAAGACTACAACAAAAAATAAATAACCCAACACATACTACTTGTAACATTAAAAATTTACATTAACAGATTCTAAATCTAACGCACTTGTCTGCCAAAATAGCCAGTTAATAATATTCAACCAACATAAAATTATTCCAAATATCTGGTCCTCTCGTACTAAGATATATAACTCCATTATAGATAGAAACCAACCTGGCTCACGCCGGTTTGAACTCAGATCATGTAAGATTTTAAAGGTCGAACAGACCTAATAATTTCAGCCACTACACCGAAAATAAACCTTAATCCAACATCGAGGTCGCAAACCCCCCTGCCGATAAGAACTCTCAAGGGGGATAACGCTGTTATCCCTAAGGTAATTTAATCTTACAATCAAAATAAATGGATCAAGTAAATATAAATAAATATAACAACACAAAGGAGGGGTTAAATAAATCCCTCCCATCACCCCAACAAAACATATTAAACGGCCCAGTGAACCCTCACAAACAGAAAAAGGACCATAATAAATGTTAAACTCTATAGGGTCTTCTCGTCCCATAAAAACATCTAAGAATTTTAACTCAAAGAACAAATTCAACAAACAATTCAAAATTAAGACAGCCCATGCCTCGTCAAGCCATTCATACCAGATCACAATTAAAGAACTAATGATTATGCTACCTTTGCACGGTCAAAATACCGCGGCCCTTCAACACCAGTCAGTGGGCAGGCCATACTTCAAAAACTAACGAGAAAAGATGTTTTTGTTAAACAGGCGAGCATGAAATTTGCCTAGTTCCTCAAAGAAAATTAACACAAATAAAACAGCCTAAAAACAAATTTACTAATTCTACAATAATTACTAACCAAAATTAAAGATAAAGAATACATTTCAATAAATAATTAAATAATTAGAAATAAAGAAAAAAACAAATAAAATTTTAACATAATCAAATTGAAAATCACTATAAAACCCACAAGACTAAATAAACAAAATATTATAAAAATAAAATAAGAAGCTAATCCCTCCCAATCTTAACGACAAATAAAAATAAATAAAAAATGATAAAACTCTAAATAAGACGCATGAATTAAATTCATTTCCTGAAAAACCAGAAACCCCTAAAGACGAATAACATTTCATCACTATTAACCCATTATTAATGTTAATAAAACAACAACTAAAATAAGTTAATAGCTCCTTTCAGAATCGGGAAATAAAAATAAATAATAAAATTCAGTAAACCCTGATACACAAGGTACAACAAAGCAAGTAAACTTCCAAAAATAAATCAATGCATACCCCTACAGTACAAATAAACTATAACCAAAAAATTAAATCAATAAAATACAACAACAAAATAATATTTTACTAAAATATAAACATAACATAAAATCAACAGTAAACAGCTCAATAAAATCAGACCATGCCGAATCGCACGACACAATTATTCAGCGTAAATGAAACCTCTACTAATAGATATGATCTGATAAAATTATCACTCCAGCTACACCTTCCGGTACAACCACTTTGTTACGACTTATCTCATTAACAAATACAAACGAGAGCGACGGGCGATGTGTACATATCTCAGAACCAATTATCACAAAAACAATCTTCAAAACATTACAATCAAATCCAATTTCATGCCAGTAATTAAAACCAACAATCCAAATCAACAAATAACAATGTAACCCACCAATACACTTAGAGAAAGCTGCACCTTGACCTGAAATTAAACCAAATAAAGAAACGAGAAAATTATATCTCTAAAAAGATAATCAATAAACGGCGGTATACAAACCAATTAAACAACTAAGTAAGGTCCAACGCGGACTATCGATAACGAGACAGGTTCCTCTGAACGGAATAAGATACCGCCAAATTCTTTAAGTTTCAAGAACATAACTAATACTACTCAGGCAAAACATTAACATCCAAAAATAATAGGGTATCTAATCCTAGTTTAAGAATAAGAATTTCATAGCCTCCAAACAAATAAACGGAAAAAACTAAAAATAAAAATTTCACCCAATAACCATCAAAGTAAACCCGCAACATCAAAAAATATTATACAACTACCTCCAGCCAAACAAGTTCAATCGCCTCCAAGGTATAACCGCGGCTGCTGGCACAAAATTTAACCGAAACTAAATGCATTGCTAAATACAAGAACACTTGATAACATAACAATAACTAATGAGAATTAAATACAAACGTAAACAAATTAACCTACAGCCCATCTAGAACCAATTACAGAACAAATCACGCACAAACTTACATATAAAACAAGCAAACAATTGAACAAAACTGAGCAAGAATAAAACTCAACTCTGACAAGAACCT